CAGGAGATCCTTTCTTTCGCTACCAGTTGTTCTACCGATCTATCTCTCCGTTTCATCAACTAATCTTATTCTTGGATTTCATTCGTGATATGATATTGAGAAAAGATCAATAAATATTTCTATGGATTCTCCTAATTTCATTTAGGGTATACTAAACGACTACGGTATCATATATTATGGTATCATTTATATATAACGAAACTCAACTTCTTTCCTTTATTTGATTTGATTGTTTTTTGTTTCTTATTGTTTTCTTTAGCTTAGTTATATTTCCTTTGGATGAATCTAAAATACCAGACTATACCTTTCCCCATTTTCGCGAGTAGAATAAAAAAAGGGGATTTAAAATATATCCTTCTTTACTCCGGCAGAAAAAAAGGGAAATATTCCCAATATCTTTTGTCCCTGCCCCTAAATATAAATTAAATAGGAAGTGGAGATTGGAAATGAAAGTCCCGTTCTCACATTCGTTCTCCATTACATTAGCGGAACAAAAATATCTGATGCATCCATATGGAAATATTTGATACATGAAGTTATGTGACCCGATATCTATATCTAAGTCCTATATGGATATAAACCGATCTTTTTCTGGAACCAAAAAAAGATATTGAAAAATAGACTGTTCTTGTGACTCGGAATAAACATTTCTTTGTGGAGGAAAGGGATGGGCGATTTATTCCTATGGGTCATCTAGGAACAAGAAGATTCAATCGGAAATATCGACAAATTCTTGCGTGGTCCAAGGAAATAAAAAAAAAGGCCCGGCTTCCACAATTTCATCTCTATTGAATATGAATATTTTTTAATATAAGAATAGCTGATATAGTCACCATTCAATGGGTCAGGTCCACTTACTTTTTCTTTTATTGATTTCTAAATTTTCTTTTCCGATCGATTTTATTGGAACAGTGGAGAAGTCGGAATGTTTTGGTTTGCTGATTCATAATCTGAATTGGGTATCTAAAATATATATGTACCAGGACCAAAAAAACAGGAATAATAATTAATAATAATGAAAAATGAGGAGAAGTATACCCTGTAATGACAACATAGCGGTCCCCCTAATAAGATTAGGGCAATTACTTATCATCATAATGAACAAATGTTCAACTTTGTACCTATAACTCATTCTATAATTTATTTTGAATAAGAAATAATAACTCATTATGTGGGCAGTTACCTTAGATATATTTATTACATTAGATATATTTATTACAAATAAATATAAAAAATCTCTCTTTTCTCTGCTGAATAATGAACACTAAGACTGCAAACTGGAGCTTCATGGAAAAAGCCCCTTATCGGATTTGAACCGATGACTTACGCCTTACCATGGCGTTACTCTACCACTGAGTTAAAAGGGCCCGTTTTATTCAATTCAGGAAGAAGCCACTCGCTGCTATGAGTCTACTACATGATCCATATATATACTATATGTACATATATACATGTATGCATAGGGATTCACTCAGGAACAAGAAATTGGATTTACCTATACCTATGAGATTCTATGAAAAAAAAAAAAAAAATGATTATTTATATTATTTATATATTTCTTTTGTATATTTGATAAATAGCAATGGTAATGCAATGAATTCTTTCAGGGCCGGGCCTATACTAATTGCTTTGCTTTTATTGACCCATCCAGATGAGATTCACTTGATTGATACATGTACCAATCTGACATCGATTCAAAATATTTCAGCGAATCCCTTCCCTGATTTACCAGTTCTACATCATCTTTTTGAATCGATCAAAAAAAGCATTCTATCGTTTTTTAATTTCCTGGCTTAGTATTAGTGTGAGATAAAGATAGGTTATATCCCATCTTAACGATGAGTGAGTCGATGAGTAAAAATGGAAGAAAGGTTTGACTTACCTTTTCTGTCTGTCGAACAAATCATTTCCTGAGGGGATCCCATACTTCGTTATATATATATAGGATATAGGACGGGATGGTTCATTTCATGAATTAAAATCAAAAATTCTATGGAATCGTAGAAGCAGGAAAGATTTTTCGGATCTAGTCATCCCATTATAATTATACATTACATTATATTGACAATTCCAAAAAACTGCTCATACTATGAACATAGTATGATGGCGATCGGGCAGGTATGCCCCTATCGTCTAGTGGTTCAGGACATCTCTCTTTCAAGGAGGCAGCGGGGATTCGACTTCCCCTGGGGGTAGGGTACTACGAAAGGAAGTTGATCATGGATTATCAATAAGCCTAGAATTTGTTCTTCCTGGGTCGATGCCCGAGCGGTTAATGGGGACGGACTGTAAATTCGTTGGCGATATGTCTACGCTGGTTCAAATCCAGCTCGGCCCACTAATTCGCCGATCCATGATAACCAAATTTGTCCTCCAGAAATGCCCATTATTTAGAATGCCCCATATATTCTAAAAGTATTCTAAGGATATATGGGAATAAAATATATAGGGATAAAGGGTCCATTTTTTCTACAATACCCCTTGGTTTCTTTCCAATTTCTCACATCTTCTGATCTGTCTAAAGATCTAGATTCCCAATTTGTTGCAAAGGTAGTAAACCAATTTGTTGCAAAGGTAGTAAAGAAAAAAAGAGTCCTTTTTCCATTGAAAAATAGATTATCAATATATTGGTAGGATTACCAGTAATCTGTGTCATTCTTACTCTAGTCCGTATCCATGTGGATATCAGTATATCAGTCGTGTTTCTTTTACAACACGATAATCTTTCTCGTAAATAGAAACGAAACGAATGAAAGCATAAGAATACATATATGCATGCTGTATACCTCACCCCGGGATTGTAGTTCAATCGGTCAGAGCACCGCCCTGTCAAGGCGGAAGCTGCGGGTTCGAGCCCCGTCAGTCCCGACCTCGGATCCGATGAATCCATCAATTCATCTTCCCATTTTCTGTGAGGAGGGGGCCGGGGACAGGATTGAATTTCCTGCGGGGATCCTTAATTGATTTTTATTTCGTTTTTCGTTTCGAATTTCTCATCGGACAAAGACGGGAATTTCAATTATTTGAACTAGTACCGATTGCTGGGGGAGAGGCATACGTAGTCGTAGGTATCGCCATACTGGGGATTCCAAGAGAGACCCACGGGTTTGACTTTTTCAATTGCTTCTGATCCATGAAATGGAATAGGGTACAGAGTACCCATACGTTTCCAGGGAGTACATATACAAATTGTACTCGTTTATTCTACGATACACAATTAACTAACTTAGTAACATAGTTACTCGGGCAGCAGAGTACTATTAAACCTACTCCCTTTTGTTTTCGAGATACGATTTTGTGCAATCTCAATTAGTAAAGTAATTAAAAACAATCTATCTATCTTATTCTTATGCAAATTGCATGCTGAATTTAGCTTTCAGTCCCAATCCAAGGAAAAAGAGGGTCCTTACTTTTAATATAAAGTAAAGGATCAAACAATGATCCGCCCCTTTTGTTTCTTTTCCACAGGGGGAATGAATCATTTTTTTTTTCTTTATCTTTATATATATATATATTTTTATTTTTAGGGTTTCATCGAAGAAGGAGAAAAATCAATAAAGAAAGAATTTGTCGGAATATTAGATCTTTTTTTTTATATCGAGACCCATCCCATACCCATACCTTTATCACATTTCTCTGCCTTCCAGGAGGATTAGATCATTACGAAAACTTCGCTTCGAGCTTAACTCCTTCCCTTTTCCATTTCACTCCTACTGTTTAGGTCTGTTACCAATGGAAGGCCGGCAACAGAACACAGGTCAGATGATACCTCGTCGGATGATTCTTATAAAGAAGATGATGGATTTTAGAAACTAAAGAATGAAAAAAAAAAAAGATGAGAAATTCAATGGGATTCTTGATTAGATCAGGAATCCCATTTTTGATTCGGTATGGATAAAAGATCTTCCTATGTTATACTATTCAATTCTCGACGATGAATCGATTTAATAGATCAGATATTGTTATTCATAATATAATATTGAATATTGATCCGATTCAGTATCAACCATCAGGATGCACCCATTGAATTTACAGGAGAAATATTTTTCTTTTTCTTTTTTTTTCTATGGGATTAGATCCCGAGTTATTGCGAAGCAAAAAAAAAACGATGAGATTATGGAAGTCAATATTCTCGCATTTATTGCGACTGCGCTGTTCATTTTAGTTCCTACTGCTTTTTTACTTATCATCTACGTAAAAACAGTCAGTCAAAATGATTAGAATTAAACTTGACTTATTAGCTCTTATCAATGATTGACGAAATAAAAGGGATTCCAATTCCAAGTCTTAAATGAAATTAGAGAACTGGAATCAACAGTATAATAGATGGTGTAGTAGAAAGGTTCATATAGTTCTTTCTGCCACACTATCTATTATTATATTGTATAAATATTGTATTGCATGTATAAAGTTGTATTGTATAAATTAAAAAAATGGATGGGTTTGATATAGACTAGATACAATATCTATCCATATAAATGAAGTAATTGATTGGGCCGTTAACAGATACCCCATGGAGTTCTATAGTCACTTCTTCGGATTTGAAAAATAAGTAGTAAACACCACCCATTTTTCATGCTTGAGCCATGACATGAGGTGAGTCAATAAAGCATAAATCGGATTCCTAGAAGTATAAAACTTAAGTGAGCACGGATCACCCGACGCAAGATCTTATTATGCGTAGTACCTCTTTGAACAACCACTACGTCTATGGCATCTCCAGTAGAAAGTACGTATCCACGTAATAGTAGCAGTACTTCCTCTTTGAACAGTCAAGAGGGAAAAACAAATAAAAAAATAGGGGTTGGTTGCTCCTCATTGTAATATCCATAATTATGGTAAGAGCGGGTTCATCGAAATCGAATATTATATTTAGGAATAGGAAGAGTTCGGCTGGAAAAATTTCCTATCATGCGTATTCCTTTGAGTTTCGAAATACGAACAACATCAGAATCAAATCATTCAAATATTGATCGAAAGATCATTGTTCATATATTACTGGATTACCCTAGAATTTTTGAAATGGATTATCTTAAAACGCTTCGCGGAACGGTCCATTAAACATAAACACCATTGATCCAATTTGATTACTCAACTTAATTAGTAGTACCCCTAGAGTCCACTTCTTCCCCATACTACGAGTGAAAGGGAAAACGTAAAGACCACCATTAAAGCAGCCCAAGCGAGACTTACTATATCCATGTAAATTATCTCCCCGATCTCTATGAATATGAAGGAATTATTCCATTATTAATCACTAATAATAGTGGAATCAATGGTGCAAAGTCAAAATGGCATTTTGCTCTAATGCTATTGATGAACCAATCCAATGAATACAAGAGTTCCTATACTCTAATTACAAGGATCTCCGGTCGAATCGGAAAGCAGTAAGCAAAAGCAAGATATACAACTACCCTTGGAGATCTTAAAGGAATGTTACTAATGAAAGATGTAGGAATAGTAAGACCCATTGTTTGTTTTGTTAGTTTTCATAAGCATAAGAAAAAAAAATGGAATAGAATATAAATTCTAAATATAAATAGAATATATATATATACCATAAAGATGTAAAAGATAACTATCTTAACTATCTATCACATACCTCTATCTACTCCCCAAGTCTTACTGTCTCTGTTTCTTTCTGTGAAACAATCGGGGGACACCCCATTACGTTCTTGGCAGGGTGTTACAAAAAACGGAGAAGTATTTTTCAACTTTTATTAGAAAATTAGATTCTATATTATAGAATCTAGATATAGAATAGTTAGTTATTCTATAACTATAATAGTTATAGTTAAGAGTCGATTACCCATCCAATCCAATATTGATTGGATACCTGAGTAAGTACTCAGGGACTCTCGTGAGTCTGGATACAAAATACAAACTATCCTTAGCCCTTTCTGCAACTCCCAATTTGATTCCCCACCAACCTACCCAATCTAATTCAAGACTCAGTCAGTGGGCACCACCCTAGTAAGGTAGGGTAATTAGGAAGTATTGATAGTGCTTCCTATAATCTCCCTCAGATCCTAGAATAGAAGCAAGGATTGGATTTACATTTAGGAACCGAACCCCCTTTCCTTCGGCTACCCCGATTTTAGGTATCTGACTTTCGTAGTTCTGAATCTCACAATTTAAGTTTGACTATCGATTCGATTGATAAATCAAATACAAAGAAATAGCCCGAACCAACCAGTAATCAGTAATAAATCGGTTTTTTTTTTTCATATTGATACCCGATTTTAACCATAACCAAATGATAAAAATTCAAGTCTTTTTTTTTTATAGAACCTCTGTATTCTTAAAATACAGTATCTACAACCCTAGTCATGCTTCTGTCAGGCAAGAATTTTGTGAGTTCTATTAGCATAGAAGGATAAGGTATTCCGAAGCTTTTCTTTTGTTGATCAGGCGACACCCGGATTTGAACTGGGGAGAAAGGGATTTGCAGTCCCGCGCCTTACCACTCGGCCATGCCGCCAAAATGATCCAAAATAGACCTAACTCTTTCTTTTTTTTTTTCTTTTTATATTGAAACAGAAAAAAGATATTTCTAGGCACAGAGTCCAAAATTCAGAGTAAATTGGAACCATTAATTATTTTATTTCCTGTGAATTCATGAACAGTTCTTGGATTTTGATCTAACGTTTTCTTTCCTTACCTTAATAATTCTTTCCTTACCTTAATTTCCTTACCTTAATAATTAAATTAATAACATAAGAAAACAAAAAAGTTGATACACGACTAATCAGTATCAATTGTTTTCAATTTCAATTATAACAACATATATGTGTATATGTAAACCCTCGAACATAAATTGTTACACGCATACCTAGTCCTATCCACCTTATCTTATCTTATAGGGTAGGGAATTGTCGTGCTTGAATTTTGCATTGAATATTTTTCTATTGAATAAGTTGAATCTAAATTGGAAATTATCATATAGCACCCCGAAAAGAGGGGATATGCAGATAACTAGATAGCTATATCTGGATATACTTATACAATGCCCTTTACGCACTTCAATCGTATTCTACTAATTCTACTAACACTAACAAGAGCTCCCTCTTCTCTGTGAATCCTTTTTTGAACAATGGTGGAATCAATGAAATAAGTTAAGTGCTAAAATAAAAACCAACTCGATACTGTTCCGGATTATTCTGTCTTTATCTTATTCATAGAGAATGGATCAAATCATGAATCTATTTCTGGTACCCAATCTTATTTCTGATACCCAATCTTATCGTAATATCATATCATAATAACAGGTAGAAATGGGATCCATTTGTATATTCTATACAAGACTCCATCAGTCTAAGCTAAGGGGCAGAATTTTGTTTCAAGGAATGTTTTATTAATCCATCTCCATTTGGATCCGTCGAAAATTATCTCTCTTTATTCCTCCGTCTATGCCAATTTCATAGGTATATGGAATTGGATAAAATTTCATGTGATTCAGTAAAAAGAATATACATTCCATCATTGCTCGATCGATCTATA